ACTTAAACCATTTAAATGATTTAAATTTTTATTTTTTTTTTAAATATTCATTAATTAATTTTAAATTTAAATAAAAAGGATATAAAATAGCCTTAAAAGTAGGTTTTTTAAAAAAGATACCTGTTTTTATTTTTTTATTTCTATGTAAATATGCAGTTGTTAAAGGTTTTAATGGTTTTTTTTCACCTAAAAGATAATAAATATTATTTTTATAAGAATATTTATTATTTCTTTTATAAAAATACGGATATTTATTATTTTTTCGATTAAAATGTTGTTTATTAAATTTTTTATTTTTTTGATAATTTTTTTTAATGTTTTGCATATTTATTTAATAATATGAAGAATATCCCCCTTTTGTAATATAAAATTAGGTTTACTTATAATTTTATTATTAACTTTAATTTTTTTATGATTAATTAATTGTTTTGCTTGAAAAATTGTTTTTACTAATTTCAATCTTACAAGATTTATATCCAAACGACTTTCTAATAAAATAACAAATTTTTTAAATATATTTATTTTATTATCTTTTTTTGATAATTTTTTAAATAAATTTTTTAATTGATATTCATGAATACATCCATAAAAATTTCGAAATTGTTGTTTTTCGAATAATCTTTTTTGAAAAAATTTTTTACGTTTTTCTGGTTTTATTTCTTTTCGATATCTTAATTTTTTTTTAAATAAATTCCATTTTTTTGATTTTAATTTTAATAAGTTCAAATTTTTATGTATGTTTCTATTATTTTGAAAACATATTTTATTTCTTGATTTTAATTTATTCATAGTATTTATTAAAATATTTTACGTAATAAATACATTAAAGTATATATTGATTGAATATTTCGAGAATTTGTTATTATTGGATAATTTATATTTGTTATTATTTGACTTGTATTTATTAATGAAATCGTAGGAATTTTTAAAATAGAAAGTTCTTGATTTAAGAAAGTATCTTTAATTGAACTTTTAATTATTAAAATCAATTTTATTTCATTTTCTTTAAGTAAATAATTAATTACTTTATTAAATGTTGTATTCATAATTTTATTAGTAATTAACCCATTTATCCACTCTTTATTAAAAAAAATAATATTAGGATTTTTTTTTACAAAAGATGTCGTTAATAAAAATTGAACTTCATTAGCATTTCCTATTATTAAAATTTTTTCATTTTTTTGTATCATATATTTTATTAATTTAAAAATACGTTTTAAAAAAAATGAAACATCTTTTAAATTAATTATTGTATAATTATAACGACTTCCATATATAAATGGTAATATTTCTTTATTTGTATAAGTTAAAGATTCTCCATACATATTTTTTGATTTAAATAATAAATTTAATAAAATATTATTATTATTTTTTTTTTTTTGTATCATATTTAATTATTTTTTACTTTTTTTACCTTCTTTTTGTAAAATTTTTTCATGTTTTAATAATAAACCTTTTCCTTTATATGGTTCGGGTTTTTTATGATTTTTAATATAATGTACAAATTGATTTAAAAAAAGATAATCTATACTACTAAAAATTAAAGTATTTGTCTGATTAATAATTTCAATATTTGAAGGAATTGGTATAATAATATTATGACTAAATCCTACTTTTAAAATCAAATTATTATTTTCAATAAAAGCTTTAAAACCTATACCTTTTAAAAGTAAATTAATTTTAAAACCTTGTAAAACACCTTTCATTTTTATTTTAATTAACTTATTATATAAATTTAAAATACTTTTTTTATTTTTATTTATATTAACATTTATTAATAATTTATTTTTTTTAATAAAAAAATATATATTATCAATAAATGTTAAAGATAATAAACCTAAAGATGTTTTAAAAAAAATTGTTTTATTTTTATTAAAAATTTTTATATCTTTAGGAAAAATAAAAATTTTATCTATAAAGAAAAGTTTAATATTTCCTAAAGAACTTTTAAAAAATTTTTTATTTTTTAATTTAATATTTTTTTTTAATATTTTAATCATAATTTTAATTATTAAAAAATTTTACAAATTAATTCACCACCAACATTTAATTTTTTAGCTTGTAAATCTGTTAAAATGCCTATAGATGTTGAAATAATATAAAATCCTTTCTTTTTTTTATATAAATCTTTATTAGTTATATATAAACGTTTTCCAGGTTTTGATAAACGTTTTATTTCAGTTATAACTTTTTTATTTTTTTTATATTTTAAATAAATATCTAGTTGATTTTTTGAATTTATTTTATAACTTTTAATAAAACCTTCTTTAACTAAAATATTTAAAATATTTATACTTTGTTTTGATTTTTGCTGTACTATTTTTGATTTTTTTGCTAAGTAACCGTTTTTTATTTTTGAAAATAAATTTGAAAGAGTGTCCGTTATAATCATAATAAAATTTACCAACTATATTTTGAAACGCCAGGTAAAAAACCTTTTGATGCTAATTTACGTAATTGAATTCTTGAAATTTTAAATAAACGATAAATACTTTTAGAACGTCCAGTTAAAACACATAAATTTTTAATTCTAGTAATTGATGAATTTTGATGGAAAAAAAACCATTTTTGTTGTAATTTCCATCTTAAATCTTTTTCAATATTTAAATTTTTTGAAAGAATTTTTAACGTTAATCTATTTTTTTCAAAATTTTTAAATAAATAACGTTGTTTAATGTTTTTTTTAATTTTTTTTTGCATAAAATTATATATAATAAAAATAAATGTGGAGATAATCGGATTCGAACCGATAACCTTATATTTGCAAAACATATTTTCTACCAATTGAAATATATCCCCAATAAATAAGTGTATTGGGACTTGAACCCAAGACCATCGGATTAAAAGTCCGGTGCTCTACCAACTAAGCTATACACTTATTTAAAAATTAATTAAATTTTATAAATATTTTTTTAAATAATAAAAATTTTTGATTTAAAAAAATATTAATTTTTTGTTTTAATAAAATATTAAAAATTGGAGTTTCTTGTATTTTAATTTCTTGATTTTTTTTATAAATTGATAATTTTTTAGTAATAAATAATTCAAAATTAGAACAAAAAGTTTTATAAGAATTATTAAAAAAAAATATAATATTATTTTTTTCAAAATTAATTTGATTTTTTTTTTTATTATCAAAAATTATTTTTTTTTTTCTAAATTTTAAATTATAACAAATTTTAGGTAAAAAAAAATAAGTAATAAAAAAATAAAAATTAAAAAAAAAAAATAAAAACCATGAAACTTGATTAAAAAATGAAAATTGATCGAATTGTGGCATAATTTTATTTTAAAATTTTACTTCTTTAACATATATTTTTCTTGAAAGAACACTTTTATTTTTATTTTAAATTATTATTTTGAATAATAGTTTGAATATATATTAATCTAGAGAATTCTTTTTTTTTTTTAAAAATATTTATTTTAAAATTTAAATATTTTAATTTGTAACAATTAATTAATCGTGTAGAATTAATTTTTTTTTTATAAAATCCTTTTTTATTATATTTATTAAAATAAAATTTTTTCTTATAATTTAAAGTATTATTTAAATTAATAGGTTTCATAGAAAAAATAAAACCTAAAATTGAAATAAAAATTTTTTTATTATTCCAATTTCCACCTAATAAACGACCTTTTATTGAATTATTTTTTTTTTCTAAAATATATTGAAACATTATTTTATTAAATTGATGTAATATATTATAATTTAAATCATAATTAAATAATATAACATTTTCATATTTTATATTAATTGTTGAAATTTCATCTATTTTTATTAAAGTGAAAGGTAAATAAATATTTTTATAATTATTAAATTCAATTACATATGATTCTAGATTTAAATTATTATATAAAATAGGATTTTCAAATAAAATATTTTTTAATTTAAATTTTCTATTTTTTAAATCATTATTTTTTAAAAATTGTTGATAATTTAGTAAATTATTAATTTTTTGTTTTTTTAATTTTTTCATTTAAAATATTTTTAATTAGGCCTAGTAGGACTTGAACCTACAACTACACCGTTATGAGCGGTATGCTCTAACCCATTAAACTATAAGCCTAATTATTTATAAATAAATTTTGTTTTAACAGGCAATTTATTTGAACCTGCTTTTAAAACTTTTTTTGCATTTTCTAATGAAATACCACTAATTTCGTATAAAATTTGACCTTTTTTGACTTTAGCTACCCAAAATGAAATAGCACCCTTTCCTTTACCCATACGATTTTCTGTAGGTTTTGCTGTTACAGGTGTATCTGGGAAAACTCTAATCCATAAAAATCCTAATCTTTTCATTTTTCGAATAATTATTCTACGAGTTGCCTCTATTTGTCTTGAAGTTAATCGTGTTTCTTCCAAAACCTTAATGGCATATTTACCATAAACAATATTATTACCTTTTGTTGTTTTACCTACAAGTTTACCTTTAAATTGTTTTTTATATTTAGTTTTTTTTGGAAATAACATAATTAAGATTTTTTTTTTTTTTTAAAAAAAATTTAGAATTTAATGCCATTTTTAAAGGTTTAAAAAAAACCCATAATTTAATACTACAAATACCTGATGGAGTTTTAAATTCATTAAAATGATATTTAATATCATATTCTAAAGTATTTAAAGGTACTTTTCCTTTTTGAAAAACCATTTTTTTTTTACGTTTTGATTTATTTAAACGACCTTTAAATTGTAAACGATATCCAACAAAATTCGAAAACATTCTAAAAAATTCTTGAAGCATATTATCAATATTATTTATAAATTTTTTATGTGTTTTTTTTCTTTCTAAGGTTTGTTTAATATAATATGTTATAATATTAATATTTTTAGTATAAAAAGCATAACTAAAATTATAAATCATTTTTTTAACATTTTTATTAATTTTATTGTTTTTATTAATTTTATTAAAAATTTTTTTTAAATTTTTACGTAATTTAAGAAATTCAAAAAATTGAACATTTTTGATAAATAACTTAATATTATTATTAGGATAATATAAATTTAAATAATTAATAATTTTATTATAAGATAATTTATAATATTTTTTTGCATTTTTTTGTATATAAAGATATACATTAATATTATTTGATGTTTTTACTGTATTTATATCTATTAATTTTAAATTTTTATAATTAAAAATATTTTTAAAATATTTTTTAATTTCTAAATCAAAATGTAATAAATTAGAATATTCATTATTAGAAACAATCCATTTTGAACTCCAATTTTTTTTTTTATTTAATCTTAAACTAATTGGTATAATTTTTTGACCCATAATTTATTTTTTTTTTTTATATATATGTTTTTTTCGTGTATTAATAAATTCACCAAATTTAAAACCAATCATTTTATCATTTATTTCTAAATTAATAAAAATTTTACCATTATAAACACTTACAGAATGATTACTATATTCAGGTAATATTGTTAAATTTTTATTATTTATTTTCATCCAATTTTTTTTTTTATTTAATAAATTAACTTTAAAAAATGGACCTTTATATTTACTTCTAGACATAATTTATTGAATAATTAATTTTTTTTTTTTATTACGTGTAGGTTTTCCTTTAGTTATCTTACCTTGAGGTGTTACAGAAGGTCTTCCACCACTTGTTTTACCTTCACCTCCACCATGTGGGTGATCTACAGGATTTTTAGCTACTCCACGTACAGAAGGTCGTTTATTTAACCAACGTGAACGTCCAGCTTTACCTAATTTAATTTTTTTATGATTAATATTAGAAACTATACCTAATGTAGCATAACAAGTTAATAATATTAATTTTAATTCACCAGAATTTAAACGAATTCTAGCATATTTATTATTAATTTTTTGAATTAATTGTGCAGATGTCCCAGCACTCCTTATTAATTTCCCTCTTGATTGCGGATATAAACTAATATTATGTATTAAACTACCAATAGGTATATTTTGTAAAGGTAAAGCATTACCTACTTTTAATTCAGCATTTGATGAACTTTTTATATATTGGTTAATTTGTAAACCTTCCGGTGCTAAAATTAAATAAGATTTAAAATCGTTTTTAATATAAGCAATATTTGCGGAACGATTAGGATCGTATAAAATCTTAATTACATAACCTTCTATATTTTTAGATCTATTAAAATCAATTATTCTATATAGGCGCTTATGACCACCACCGCGGTGTCTTACAGTTATTTTACCTTGATTATTTTTACCATTAGCACGTTGAAAACCTTTTGTTAAAGATTTAATTTTAAAAATTTGAGTTAAATTATTTTTTTTTAATAAAAATGTTTGACGTTGTGAAGGTGTTATGGGATTTATTTTTTTTTCTATCATTTTATATGGTATATAGATAAAATCTATTATGTTATATATTTTTAATAAAACAATTTCAGATTCAAAAAGTATTTTATATTCATTAACCATATTATATGGTATTAATGAATTTCAATCTAAGAAAATTTGTAAAAATATAGGAATTAATCCTCAAATCACCCTTAATAAACTTAAAAACAACCATGTAAACCGACTTATTGATTATATTAATAAAAATTTAAAAGTTGAACAACTTTTAAAAAAATATAAAATTGAAAAATTAAATGAATTGGTAGAAATTAAAAGTAATCGTGGAATTAGACAAAATCAAGGATTACCCGTTAGAGGACAACGTACACATACAAATGCAAAAACGTCTAAAAAATTAAAAAAAAAATTTATTCAAAAACGTATTTCACGTAATAAACGTCCATTTAAGGTACAGAGAAAAAAAAAAAAATAAAATTATTATTCTATGAATAAAAATAAATTTAAATATAATTTTAGAAATAAATATAAAATAAAAAAAAATATAAAACAAAAAAATCTTTTAATTTTAGCTAATTTACATATTACTGCTAGTTTAAAAAATACTATTATTAGTTTAACAACTTATAATGGAAATCTTTTAAAACAATGGTCTACAAAATCATTAAAAAAAACAAGATTTAAAAAAAATACACCATATAATGTTCAATTAATTGTTTATAAAATTAATAAATATCTTCAATTAAAAAAAATTAAAAAATTAAAAATTTATTTACATGGTACGGGTTTAGGTAGATATAATGTTTTAAAAAATTTAAAACAAAAAAATTTTAAAGTAAAATATCTTTTAGATAAAACAACAAAACCTTTTAATGGTTGTAGATTAAAAAAACAAAAAAGACGTTAATTTTAAAATTTTTTATGGATAGATGATCGAGTGGTTTAAGGTGTCAGTCTTGAAAACTGAAGTATGTCATAATACCGTGGGTTCAAATCCCACTCTATCCTTTTAAAAGCTAGAGACGGATTTGAACCGTCATTAAAGGATTTGCAGTCCTTTACATTACCCTTATGTTATCTAGCCAAAAATTGAATTATAATATATGAATAAAAATAAAAAATTATTTACCTATAAAAATAAAGTTATTTTAACAAATGGATCTTCTTTAAAAATAACATCTATTAAGTATTTAAAAAATTACCAATTAAATTTAAAAATTTTTAAAGAAACAAAAATCATTACTTCTACAAATATTAATTTTAATAAATTAAATTTTATTAAAAAAATAATTTAATTTATATTTATTTAAATATATTAAAATATAAATAAATATTTCAAAAAAAAAAAAAAAAAGAAAAAAAAGAAAAAGAAAATTTAATATATCCGGTGGTGTAATTAAAGCACTTAATAATATTATTTTTAAATAAAAAAATTTTCTTAAATTAATAATTATTTTAATTTGAAAAATATTATTAAATAGTAAAAAAAATAATAAAAAAAAATAAATAAATACTATAAATATATAAATAAAGGATGAAAAAATAAAATTAAAATAATTATTAATTTTCGGTTCAAAATAAATAGTTAAAAGATATAAATTTGAAAAATTTAAATTTAATAAAAAATTCCAAATATGTGGAATAATATTTGTAAAAATTAAATTTATTATAAAAAAATTAAAAATTATAAAAATAATATAAAATTTTATAAAAAAGAAATTTTCATATTTATATAAACCTTTTGCTAAAAAAAACCAAATTAATAAAATACTTAATTGAATTGATATAAAAGTTGATATAAAAATAGATATAAAAATATTAGTAATAAAAATTTCAGTAATATTTGTAAAGATAAAATATTTTAACATATTTTTATTAAGTAAATTATTAACTAATAAATATATTAATTGATCTGAAAAATAATATGAAATTAGAAAAAGATAAAAAAAAGTAATTAAAATTATAAAAAAATTATATTTTAATTCAAATAGATGTAATTGTAAATAAGTTATTATTTTATTTTTTTTCATTTTTTTTTTAAATAATATTAGCCTACTTGGTGAAATTGGTAAACACGATAGATTTAAAATCTGTTCCCATTTAAGGGTTATTGGTTCAAGTCCAATAGTAGGTATTTATTTATTATCAAAGTGGTGAAATTGGTAAACACGTTACACTTAGGATGTAAAGCTTTTAAAGCATTAAGGGTTCAAATCCCTTCTTTGATAATTTCTAAAAAGATATATTTTATTTTAAAAAAAAATATAGCTTTTTAGTGAAAATAAATTCATATTTTATTTACTTTTTATTATATAAAAATGATTGAAATATATATTAACAATATAAAATTAAAGGTTAATAAAAATTTAACAGTATTACAGGCTTGTAATAATTTTAAAATTGAAATTCCTAAATTTTGTTTTCAAGAAAATTTACAAATTGCGGGTAATTGTCGAATGTGTCTAGTTGAAATTGAAAATTCACCTAAACCCGTAGCTTCATGTGCTATGCCTTTAATGCCTAATATGAAAATATTTACAAATACACCTTTAGTGCAAAAAGCTCGTGAAAGTGTATTAGAATTTCTTTTAATAAATCATCCATTAGATTGTCCAATCTGTGATCAAGCATCAGAATGTGATTTACAAGATCAAACTATGATTTTCGGTTCTGATCGTAGTCGTTTTTTTTTAAAAAAACGAGGTGTAGAAGATAAATATTGTGGTCCTTTTATTAAAACTATTATGACTAGATGTATTCATTGTACACGTTGTGTTCGTTTCGCGAATGAAATTTGTGTAATTGATGATTTAGGTACAACAGGTCGTGGTAATAAAATAGAAATTAATTTTTATTATCCTAAAATTTTTAATTCAGAATTTTCGGGTAATTTGGTTGATTTATGTCCAGTAGGTGCTTTAACTTCAAAACCTTATACATTTAAAGCACGTTCTTGGGAATTAAAGAAAAAAGAAGGTATTGATATTTTAGATGGTGTAGGTTCAAATATAAAAATTGATATTTTTAATAACGAGATTGTTCGTATTTTACCTAAAACTAATTTTAATATTAATAAAGAATGGATATCGAATAAAACACGATATTTTTTTGATAGTTTAAAATATCAAAGATTAAAATATCCTTTATTAAAAGATAATAAAAATAATTTTCATAAAATTTCTTGGTTCAAAGCTTTAAATCTAATTAATCAGAAATTAATAACTACAGATAGTGCTAATATTAAAAGCATTATAGGTGATTTAACTGATTTAGAATCACTTTTTTTATTAAAAAAAAATTTAAATAAACTAGGAATTTCAAATATAGTTTATGAACGTTTTATAAATAATCAAAATGTTAAAATCAATTCGGATTTAACTTCAAATTTTTTATTTAATAATACATTAAAATCAATTGAAGAATCAGATCTTTGTTTAATAATTGGTAGTGATATTCGTAAAGAAGGTTCTATTTTAAATATTCATTTAATTAATCGTTTAAAAAAAGGAAATTTTAAAATAGCCTATATTGGTAATAAAATAGATTTCACTTATACAATAAAACATTTAGGTTTAACTTTTTCAACTTTAATAAATATTATATTAGGAAAACATTTATTTTGTAAAGATTTAAAAAAAGCAAAAAAACCTTTAATTATTATTGGTGAAAATATTATAAATCAAAAAAATGGATTTTATTTATTATCAAAATTAAAAAATTTATCATTTTTTAATAATAATATTAATTTTTTTAATTCACAAACTTCTTTAATTAATTTTTTTGAAATTACTTTTCCAAAATCACAAAATTTATTAAATAATTCAAAATTATATTATTTATTTAATACAAATTTACAAAATAAATTAAAAATATCTAAAAATAATTTTATTATTTATCAAGGACATCATTTCACAAAAGATGCACAAAATTCAAATTTAATTTTACCTGGTTTAACTTTTTTAGAAAAAAATGGAATGTATATAAATTTAGAAGGTTTTATTCAAAAAAATACACAAATTTTAAATTTATATACTGAACAACGAAAAGATTCTATTATTTATAGAAATATTTATAAATTTTTAGTAAATAAAAATCAATTAAAATTTAATTCTTTTTTAAAACTTCAAGATATTTTACCTTATTTATTAAAAAAAAAAATTAAAATTATTAATAACTTTAATTTTAATAAAAAATATTTAAAAATTAATATTAATTTTTTAAATTTATTAATTAAAAATAAGTATTATACAAATATATTAGAACAATATTCAAAAATATTAATCAATTCTAATAAAATTATCAAAAATCAATCAAAATTATTATGATATACACAATTTTAAAATTTTTAATTTTAGTATTACCTTTATTAATTGCTGTGGCTTATTTTACTTTAGTTGAACGTAAAATATTAGCTTCTATTCAAAGAAGAAGAGGACCTAATGTTGTAGGTACTTTTGGATTATTACAACCTTTAGCGGATGGTCTTAAATTATTTGTAAAAGAAACAGTTTTACCTAGTAATGCTGATGTAATTTTATTTATATTTGCACCTATTTTAGCTTTTTTTTTAAGTTTATTAAGTTGGACTGTGATACCTTTAGGATTTGGTATGTTTTTTACTGAATTAAATATAGGTATTTTATATTTATTAGCAATTTCATCATTAGGCGTTTATGGTATTATTATTGGAGGTTGGTCAAGTAATTCTAAATATTCATTTTTAGGTGCATTAAGATCAACTGCACAGATGATTTCATACGAATTAACTATTGGATTTTCAATTCTTTCAGTAATTGTTTGTACTAAATCTTTAAATTTAATTTCTATTGTTTTAGCACAAAAAACCGTTTGGTATTGTTTTCCTCTTTTTCCTATTTTTTTAATTTTTTTTATATCATGTTTGGCAGAAACAAATAGACATCCTTTTGATTTACCAGAAGCTGAAGCCGAATTAGTTTCTGGATATAATGTTGAATATTCTGCGATGGGTTTCGCATTATTTTTTTTAGGAGAATATGCAAATATGTTATTAATGAGTAGTTTAACTACTATTTTGTTTTTAGGAGGTTGGCTAGCCCCTTTCCCTTTTAGTATTAAATTTATTAATTTTTTACCCGGATCATTTTGGTTTAGTATTAAAGTATGTTTGTTTGTTGTTTTATTTGTGGTAGCTAGAGCTATTTTACCAAGATACCGTTATGATCAATTAATGCGTTTAGGTTGGAAAGTTTTTTTACCTTTTACATTAAGTTGGTTTTTATATACTGCAAGTATTTTAATAAGTTTTAATTGGTTAATTTAATTATGAGTATTTTAAATCATTTTATCTTTACTTTTTTTTTATTTTGTCTAGGATTATTTGGTATAATCTTAAATAGACAAAATATAATAATTATTTTAATGTCTATTGAATTATTATTATTATCAATTAATTTAAATTTTATTTATTTTGCAGTTTTAATTGATGATATAATAGGGCAAGTTTTTTCATTATTAATTTTAACAGTAGCTGCTGCAGAATCTGCTATTGGATTAGCTCTTATGATTGTTTTTTTTAAATTATATGGAGATATATCAATTTATAAAATTAATTTATTATCATTATAATAAATTAATTTTATAATATATTTTATTTAGTTTATAAAAAATTTGTATTTAAGATAAAAATTTATTATTATTTTTCTAATTTTATTTCTGTTAATATTAAGATCTTATTTAAAATGAGGTAATAAAAAGTTCGTATGACGTTTTAATCAAAAAACTATTTACAATCTCTTGGACTCGAACCAAGATTTTAAAGCTTAGAAGGCTAATACTCTACCAATTAAGTTAAGATTGTTTTAATTTTTTTAATTAAATATTAAACAATTTTATTAGAAGAAGATACATTAAAAATAGCTTTTAATGAATTTCTTGAAAGTTGTTTATAAATTTTTTGTTTAAAATTTTTTTTTTTTTCTTTTTTAGTTAAAGTTACAGCACCTATTAAAGCTATTAATAATATAATACCTGCAGCTAAAAAAAAAAAAGCATAATAACTGTATAAAATTTGACCTATTGTTTCAATATTTGTGATAGTATCTAATTGATTTATAAAATTTTTTAAAAAAGGTTTTACATCAACAAATATTTCAAAAGTCCCTTGCATACTATCTCTAAAGAAAAATAAAGTATTTACTTCTTGATTAAAAAAAGAATTATTAATTAAATGATAATATGATGTAAAAACCTTACTAAACATTACGAATGTTTCTAAGAAAAAAATAAAACTAATTAAAAAAATAATAGGTAAATAACCAAAATTATCATTTATTTTATTTTTATCAATTAAAACATTAACATTTAGCATCATAATAACAAATAAAAATAACACAGTAATTGCACCTACATATATAATAATTAACATTATTGATAAAAATTCAATTTCTAAAATTAATAATAATCCTGTTGAATTTGTAAAAACTAATATTAAAAAAAATGCAGAATATATAGTATTTGTAGAATATATTACAAAAATAGCAGAAGTTAAAGCTATCGTTGAAAAAGTATAAAAAAAAATTGTTTCAAAATCCATAATAAATGAATATAAATTATATAATTTTATTATTATATCTTAAAAGATATATATTTTTTATTATTTTTATTTAATTAATAAATAAAAAAATAATAATAATAAAATAGTAATAACATTAAAATAATAAATGATAGAAAAAAAAACAATATTTATTAAAAAAATAGTACTAATTAACATTAATAATGAATAATGATAAATATAACCCGTTTGTAATAAAATTATTTTTTGACTTAAAAAAGAAAAAATTGTTGTTAAACCATAAGGACCACACATTTCAATTAAACCTTTATCAATCATTTTATATGTAACATTGTAACCAATTTGTAAAATATATTGATTAATAAATTCATAATAAATTTTATCAAAATACCATTTTCTATTTAAAAAATTATAAAAATAAAGACCATATTTTGAAATTTTTAAATTATATAAAAATTTAAATTTAAAAAAATATAAATAAAAAGCACTAAATAATCCACAAAAACTTAAAATAACTGGTAATAATTTAAAAAATGTTGGTAAGAATTCAGCATCAATCATTTGATTATTTAATGGATTTATATAAATAGAATTATTCCAAAAATTGGAACCTAATCCAACAAACATATCTTTAGATATATAACCAATAAAAATACTACCAAAAGCTAATAAACCTAAAGAAATCCCCATTTCTAAGGGGACATCATGTGCATTTTTAATAATATTTTTATATGCATTTGTTTCACTTAAAAAAGCGAAAAACAATAAACGAGTTGAATAAAAAGCTGTAAAAAAAGCCCCAATAGTACCTAACCAATAAGCAAAATGACCTGTTTCACTAAAACTCGCAAAAGCCCCTTCTAATATTAAATCTTTAGAATAAAATCCAGTTAAAAATGGAAAACCCATTAAAGATAATGAACCTATTAAAAACATTATATAAGTAAAAGGTAATATACGTCTTAAACCCCCCATTTTTCTAATATCTTGTTCATCACCCATTGCATGAATTACGGAACCTGAACATAAAAATAATAATGCTTTAAAATATGCATGATTTGATAAATGAAAAATAGCTAAAGGATAATTAGATAATCCACAAGCAAAAAACATATAACCTAATTGACTACAAGTAGAATAAGCAACTATTTTTTTAAAATCATTTTGAACTAATCCCACAGTACTCGCAAAAAAAGCCGTTGAAGCACCTATAACAGTAATAACTTTTAAAGAAAACATTGAATATTCAAACATAGGTGAACATCTTGCTATTAAATATACACCGGCAGTTACCATTGTTGCTGCATGAATTAAGGCAGAAACAGGTGTAGGACCTTCCATTGCATCAGGCAACCATAAATGTAAAAAAATTTGTGCAGATTTACCCATTGCACCTATAAAAATTAAAATACAAGCTACATCAATAATACTTAAAATATAATTAAAAAAAATAAATTTAAAATCTTTAACAATAGAAATTGCGGCAAATGTACTAAAATATTCAATAGTTCTAATATTATAAAAAATTGTTAATACACCTAATAATAAAATTAAATCACTAATTCTATTAATTAACATTGCTTTAATAGCAGCTTTATTAGCTTGTAAACGTGTAAACCAGAAATTAATTAATAAATATGAACAAAAACCAACACCTTCCCATCCAACAAACATTTGCATAAAATTATCACCAGTAACTAATATAATCATAAAAAAAGTAAATAAGGATAAATAAGACATAAATCGAGATAAATGAGGATCCTGAGCCATATATTGTGAAGAATATAAATGAACTAATGTTGAAATACTTGTTATAACAATAAGCATAATCATAGTTAAACTATCAAATAAAAAGCACCAATTACAATTAAATAAACCACTACTAATCCAATTTGAAATATAAATAATATATTCATATTCATTTGTAATTGAATTATAAATGATAATTAATGAAAAAAGACAACTTAAAAAAGTTGTTAATGTGGTTATAAATACAGAACCTTTACGTCCAATATAAAAACCAAATAGTCCAGCCGCTACTGAACCTAAAAAAGGTAAAAAAATTAAAGTTAATAATAACATAGTAGAATAAAATAGATGAGAAATATTTAATATTTCTGCTTAAATAATAAATAATATTTAATATTATTTATTAATACAATAAAAATCTCCTCAGAGATCCTTTATTATTAAAGAAGTTTGTTATAAAAAGAAATATATTTTTTGTATATGAAAATTCTTATAATTGTAAGTTTATAATAAACGAAAAGTGATATTAATGCTTAAGTTGCTATTTGAATTTTTTTTTAAATTGGTAATTTTTTATTTATTAATACTATCTACAAATTCTAGTAGATTATTGAATAAAAAATAAGGAAAGTTTTCACTTAAAAAAAGCTTATTTAAATATAATAATATAAATTTTCGAAAAATACTATTCTTCATTAAAAGTTCAAACAATTCTTATGAATTTAATTAAAAGACTGAATCTAAATAACATACACTTTATATTTGTATAAAAGAATTAAATAATAAAAATATTTAATTTTTAATAATTAATTAATCTTACTCTTTTAAAAATTTTTTTATATTAAAATCATTAGTTGTAATTTCAATTTTTTATTATTTTTTTAGTTTTAAATAATTTTAAATAATTTAAAATTATTTGTATTTATAATTATTTTATAATAAAGTTATTAGTAAAATCAATAGCTAAAGTATTTAATTTTTTATCCAATTCTTTAGAAATTTCTTTTTTAGTTAAAATTTCTTCTAAAATATTAGAATGATTATTTTTAATAAAAGTTAACCAATTAATTTCAAAAATTGAAATTTTATCTACAGCAATTTTATCTAAAAAACCGCGCACTCCTAAATAAATAATAACAATTTGATCTTCAACAGATAAAGGTACATTTAATCCTTGTTTTAACATTTCTGTTAATCTAACCCCTCTATTTAATTGTTGTTGAGTAGTAGCATCTAAATCAGAACCAAATTGAGCAAAAGCTTGTACTTCTCTAAATTGAGCTAATTCTAATTTCATAGAACCTGCAATTTGTTTCATAGCTTTAATTTGAGCTGAAGAACCCACACGGCTTACAGATAAACCAACACTAATTGCGGGTCTTTGACCTTCATTAAATAATTCAGTTTCTAAGAAAATTTGTCCATCAGTAATAGAAATAACATTAGTAGGAATATAAGCGGAAACATCCCCAGCTTGAGTTTCAATAATGGGTAAAGCTGTTAATGAACCTCCACCAATTTTTTTATTCATTTTAGCAGCTCTTTCTAATAAACGTGAGTGTAAATAGAATACATCCCCCGGATAAGCTTCTCTACCTGGAGGTCTTCTTAATAATAATGACATCTGTCTATAAGCTACAGCTTGTTTTGATAAATCATCATAAAAAATAACAGCATGTTTACCATTATCTCTAAAATATTCACCTAAAGCACAACCCGTATAAGGTGCTAAATATTGTAAAGGTGCCGAATCAGAGGCAGTAGCTGCTACAATAATAGAGAAAAACATTGCATTTTTTTCTTCTAAAGTTTTAGTTAATTCAGCAATAGTTGATCTTTTTTGACCTACACCTACATAAATACAATATAATTGATTATTTATATCTTTTTTTAAATGAGGTTCTCTTTGATTAATTATAGTATCAATAGCTATAGAAGTTTTACCTGTTTGTCTATCACCAATAATTAATTCCCTTTGACCACGACCAATAGGAATTAAACTATCTACAGCTTTTAAACCTGTTTGTACGGGTTCTTTAATACTTTCTCTTGGCATAATACCTGGAGCTTTAACTTCAACTCTACTTTCTAATTTGCTATTAATTTGACCTTTACCATCAATTGGTTGTCCTAAAGCATCAACTACTCTACCCAATACTTCAGGTCCTACGGGTACACTAACAATAGATCCAGTTCTTCTTACAAAATTACCTTCTTGAATTTCTCTATCATTACTAAAAACAACAACTCCAACAACATCAGGTTCTAAATTTAAAGCCATTCCTTTAATATTACCATTATTAAATTCAACCATTTCACCAGCTTGAATTTGAGTTAAACCGTAACATCTAGCAATACCATCACTCATTGAAAGAACAATACCTGTTTCTTGTAATTTTTTTTCATCTTTATATTTTTTAATATTTGATTCCAATATATATGATAATTCAATAGCCATATGGGTTATTAAATTATCATATTATATATATAATTATAAAAATTTATAATTATAAAAATATATCAAATATATATTTTTATATCCTTTACGAGAATTGAACTCGTATCTTTGCCGTGAAAAGGCAATGTCCTAACCATTAGACTAAAAGGACTTTTTATTAAATAAAAATATTTTATTTAATAAAAATAAGAAAAATCTATATGTATTAAAATTTTTGATACACTTTCATGCATACAACTTTCAAAAATTTTAGGATATAAACCTAATAAGAAAATGTTTATAATTAATATTAAATGTATTAAAAATTCACGATAAGTTAAATCATAATAAATTTTTAAATAAATATTTTGAATATTACCATAACAAATTCTATTATAAAATAATAAAGAATAAATACCACCCAAAAACATACCCATTGTTGCAAAAATCGCAGTTGTAGTATTATCTTCAAAAACCCCTGTTAAAATAAGAATTTCTCCCACAAAACTACTTGAACCTGGAATAGACATATTTGCTAATACATAAATAAATAATGTAATACAAAATAATGGCATGGTATGTGCTAAACCCCCATAATAATTAATAAAACGTGTATGATAACGATCATATAAACATCCAATTGAAAAAAATAGACCACTAGATACTAAACCATGACTAATCATTTGAATAATACTACCTTCTAAACCTTGAATAGTTAAAGAAAAAATACCTAAGACAATAAAATTCATATGAGCAACTGATGCATAAGCAATAATACGTTTTAAATCTGTTTGTCGTATAGCTGTTAATGAGGCATAAATAACTGATATTAAACATAATACTAAAATATAAGGTGTAAAATAAATAGTAGCTTTAGGAAATAAAGGAACTAAAAATCTAATCATACCGTATGAACCTAATTTTAATAAAATACCTGCTAATAATACAGAACCTGCTGTCGGCGCTTCAACATGAGCTTCAGGTAACCAGACATGAAATGGTAACATTGGAACTTTAACAGCAAATGATAAAAAAAAAGCTAAAAAATATAATTTTTCATATGAAAAATTAAAATTACTATAATATAATATTTGATAATCAGTAGTACCTACAGTTAAAAATAAATGAATAATAGCAATAAACATAAATAATGAACCTGCTAAAGTATATATAAAAAATAAATAAGAAGCTTTAATTTTACGTTCTCTTGATCCCCAGATACCAATAATTAAAAACATTGGAATTAATACACTTTCAAAAAAAATATAAAAAATAAGTATATCTAATACACTAAATGAAATAATTAAACAAAATTCTAAAATAAAATATAAAATAAAATATTCTTTAATATTTTTATTAATAATTTCATAGCTAATTAACATACATATTGGAATCAAAAATGTTGTTAAAATTATAAAAAATAATGAAATACCATCAAGACCTAAATAAAAATTAATATTAAATTGACTAATCCATTCAATTTTAAATAAATATTGAAAATTAGAAGTTGATTTATCAAATAAAATCCATAAAGGTAATGACATTAAAAAAATGAAAAAAGACATAAAAATACTAAGATTTTTTATAAATTTTTCATTTTTCGAAAAAGATAATATAATAATCGTGATCAATGGTAAAATAAGTAAAAAAATTAGTATAAACTTATTAAACATAAAAATTTAATTAAATAGAAAAAAAAAGGGGCGAGAAATGGGACTTGAACCCATAACACTTAGACCCACAATCTAACACTCTACCTTTAAGTTATAATCGCCTTTCTTAAATTTTTCTTAAATAATATATAAAATTTAAAAAAGGTTGAACAATTAAATTATTTAAAGGTGGATAATCTCTTAATAATATTTGTTTTATTTTTAGATTAGAATAAATATTATTTTGAACACTTAAATAAATTAATTCAAGTTTTTTAAAATTAGTTAAATTTTTAATTAAATTTAAATCATTATTTCCATAAATTATTAAAATAGAACCTTGTCCTTTTAATTTTGAAAAAATATGAGTAGTTAAATTTTGTGTTAATATTAAAGATTTATAATCTAATTTTTTAATATTTTTTTTTAAAAATATTATTTCGTTAATATTTAAATCATTATAACGAAATATATATATATATTTATAAGTTTGTTTAATTTTTTGTAATTGATTTAATTTATATTTTTTAAAATTTTTTTTTTGCATAATTTTGTAAAAAAATTTATTTTTCTTTTATTTTAATAATAAATATTAACGATCAATTTCTCCAAATACAACATCTAAAGTACCTATAATTGTAACTACATCAGCAATCATATGATTTTTAGCTATAAAATCTAATGCTTGTAAATGTAAAAATCCGGGTGATTTTATTTTACATCTATAAGGTTTATTTGTACCATCAGATACTAAATAAACCCCATATTCACCCTTAGGTGCTTCAATAACAGTATAAGTTTCCCCACTATTTATACTAATATTTTCGGAATAATATTTAAAATGATGAATTAAAGACTCCATAGAATTCTTAATTTGAATTCTATTAGGATTTGTAATTTTTTTATCGTCCAATTTTATAAGACCTTTAGGAATTTTATTAAGTACTTGTAGAATAATTCTAACAGATTGTCTCATTTCTTCAATTCTAATTAAATAACGATCATAACAATCACCATTTGTACCAACAGGTATATCAAACTCTAATTGATCATAAATTTCATAAGGTTGAGTTTTACGTAAATCCCATGAAATACCTGATCCTCTTAACATTACACCACTAAAACCTAAATTTAAAGCATCTTTAGCCGAAACTATACCTATATCTACTAACCTTTGTTTCCAAATTCTATTATTAGTTAACATTTCCTCAATTTCATCTAATCGTGTATTAAATTGTTCACAAAAGATATATATATCTGTTAATAATCCTTTAGGTAAATCTTGATTAACACCTCCAGGTCTAAAATAAGCTGCATGCATACGTGCACCAGAAACTCTTTCATAAAATTCCATCAATTTTTCACGTTCTTCAAAACCCCAAAAATATGGTGTCATTGCTCCTACATCTAAAGCATGACAACAAACAGCTAATAAATGGTTTAATATACGTGTTATTTCTGAAAATAAAACTCTTATATATTGTGCTCTTAAAGGGATATCACAATTTAATAATTTTTCAATAGCTAAAATATAAGCATGTTCCTGACACATCATTGAAACATAATCTAATCTATCAAAATAAGGTAAAGCTTGTAAATAATTTTTATATTCAATTAATTTTTCAGTACCTCTATGTAATAAACCTATATGGGAATCAGCTTTTTGTACCACTTCTCCATTTAATTCTAAAATTAAACGTAAAACACCATGAGCTGCTGGATGTTGTGGACCGAAATTTATAGAAAAATTTTTAATTTTTTTTAAAGGCATTTTTTGTTTTGTTTATTTTAATTAAAATAAAATATTTATAAATTAATTTTTTTATAAATATATAGCATATATAGTAAGTAGATATTTTAAAAATATTTATTTCTTTTATTATATTATGATTTTTCAAGAAATTTTTAATAATAATTTTGAAATTATTATTCCCGAATTTTTTTTAACCACTATTTTATTAATTTTATTATTATTTGGAGTTTTTTACAAAAAAAATCAAAATACTCAAAAAATTTTGATTATTAAAAATATTACTACTATAATAATATATTTATTATTAATTCTTTTAATATTAACATTAAATATAACAAATATTTCAAATAATATATTAAATGGTGTATTAATTATTAATAATTTTACACAATTTATTAAAGCAATTTTAATTTTATTAACAATTGTTTGTTTTTTAATACAACAAAAATATTTAATACAACAAAAAATAAATTCATATGAAATTAATATATTAATGTTAATAGCATTATTAGGTTTAATGTTATTAATATCTTCAAATCATTTTATTACTTTATATTTAGCAATAGAATTACAAAGTTTAAGTTTTTATATATTAACATCAACTCAAAAAAAATCTATATTATCTATTGAAGCGGGTTTAAAATATTTTATTTTAGGATCAATTGCTTCGGGTTTTATATTATTTGGTTCATCCATAATTTATGCCATAACTGGTTCATTAAATTTTAATAATATTTTTTTAATCTTATTAAATATAAATTTTTTAAATAATATTAATATATTAATAAGTTTATCTTATGGTTTAATTTTTATTTTAGTTGGTATTTTATTTAAAATAGGTGCGTCACCTTTTCATTTTTGGTTACCAGATGTTTATGAAGGTGCTCCAAATAATATTTCAAGTTTTTTTGCTATTGTACCAAAAATAGCTTTTATTGGGATTTTAATTCGTTTATTTTTTGAAATTTTTTTTAATATTTCATATTTTTTTGAAATTTTTTTTTATATTATTTCATTTTTATCTATGTTAATTGGTACATTATCTGCATTACAACAAAAAAAAATAAAAAGATTATTGGCTTATAGTTCAATAAGTCATGTAGGTTTTATTTTAATAGGTTTTACTTCAAATATGTTAAATAATATACCCTTTATTCTATTATATATTATTATTTATATTATAACAAGTATTAATTTATGGACTTCATATTTATCTTTAAATATAAATCATAAACCAATTAAATATTTAACTGATTTATCAAATATATATACTATTAATAAATTAATTGCTATTATTATAATTTTAAATATTTTCTCATTATCTGGTATACCGCCATTAGCTGGTTTTTTTTCAAAATTATTTATATTTTTTTCAGCTATTAAAAATAATTATTTTAGTTTAGTTTTTTTTGGTATTATTATAAGTGTTTTAAGTTCTTTTTATTATTTAAAAATAATTAAAATTATTTATTTTGAAAAAATATTAAGAAAAATGTATATTTCACAAATAAATAAAATACAAAGTATTATATTATTAATTAATACTCAATTTATTTTATTTTTATTTATTTCCCCTAATATTATATTAGTAAATTTAAACAAAATTTATTTATATTTATTAATATAATATTTTGTCTGGATAGCTCAGTTGGTTAGAGTAAAAGACTGAAAATCTTTATGTCGGCGGTTCAAATCCACCTCCAGACAATTTTTATTATTAAAAATATGTATCTATTAAGAATAACTTTTAAATCATTTCAAAAAATAAATCAACTTAAAAAAAATTTATTAAAATTAAAAAATATTAATAAATTAAAAAATATTCAAATACATGGAATATTTCAAACAAAAATTAAAAATAAAATTTTTACTTTATTAAAATCACCACATGTAAATAAAAAATCACGTGAACATTTTATTTATAAAGCTTATACACCTAAAATTGATATAAAATTTGATAATATTTTTCAATTATTAAATTTTTTAATTTTAATTAAAAAAATTTTATCCAAAAATTCATTAATAAATGTTAAAATTATAAAAAAATATTAAAGTTATGCTTATAGCTTAATTGGATAAAGCTTTAGATTGCGGATCTATAAAATGAAAGTTCGAATCTTTCTAAGCATATCTTTTGAAGTATAGCCAAGTGGTAAGGCCTCCGTTTTTGGTACGGAAAATCAAAGGTTCGAATCCTTTTACTTCAAAAGGGCCTATAACTCAGTTGGTTAGAGTATACGCCTGATAAGTGTAAAGTCAGTAGTTCAAATCTACTTAGGCCCATATAGAATAATTAGCTCAATTGGTAGAGTATTTCGTTTACACCGAAAATGTTAACGGTTCGAGTCCGTTATTATTCAATAATAATAAAAAAATAATATGTCAACAATTAATCAATTATTTTTAAAAAAACAAAAACGTTTAGAAAAAAAAAAAAGAAATAAAAGTCCAGCTTTAAAACAATGTCCTCAACGTAAAGGTATTTGTTTAAAAGTTTATAATACAACACCTAAAAAACCAAATTCTGCTATGCGTAAAGTAGCAAAAGTCCACCTATCTAGTAGATATACGATAATTACTTATATACCAGGTATTGGCCATACCTTACAAGAACATTCAATAGTGTTAATAAGAGGTGGTCGTGTAAAAGATTTACCTGGAGTAAAATATCATGTAATTCGTGGTAAATATGATTTATTAGGAATTTATTCTAGAAAAACATCAAGATCAAAATATGGAACTAAAATACGAAGAGTATAAAATAAAAAAATTATTTATAAATATGTTATTAAAAAAAGGGAAAAAAACCTGTTCAGAAAATATATTTAAAAATATTTTAATTAATTTAAAAAAAATTACAAAACAAAAACCTAATTTTATTTTATTTAAATCAATTGATAATTTATTACCTAAATTAAAAGCAATCAGTATCCCAAATAAAAAAAGAAAGAAAAAAAAAAAAAAAGATAGATATTTTTTAATGCTTTTAAATGAAAATAAACAAATTAAAAAATCAGTATTTTGGCTACTTTTAAATTCAAATTTAAAAAATATAACAAATGAAATTATTCAAACTTCAAAAAATAAAAGTAAAACAATTAATACAAAAAAACAATATTATAAAAATATAAAAAAATTAAAATTTAATTTTATTTTTGATTAATTTTTAATTTAATTATTAAAACTAAAAAAATATTATTTATCATTAAATAATTAATTATTACAAATTATTTAATTTTTATGAAAAATTATTATTATATTAATAAAAAAAATTTACAAATTGAAACTACAACTAATGATTCTAATATCAATAAATTTCAAAATGATTTAAAATTTTTAAAAGAAAATACACAAAATACACAAAAACACCCATACCATCTAGTAGATCCAAGCCCATGGCCTTTTATTATTTCATTTGGACTTTTTTTTTTAACTTTTGGTAGTGCTATGTATTTTCATGGTTATATTGGTAGTATTTTTTTAATTTTAACTGGATTTTTAATAGTTATTTTAACTATGTATACATGGTTTCGTGATATAGTTAGAGAAGCAGTATATGAAGGTCAACATACTAAACAAGTACAATTAGGTTTAAGAAACGGTATGCTTTTATTTATTTTTAGTGAATTATTATTCTTTATTAGTTTTTTTTGGGCATTTTTTCATTCAGCTTTAGCACCAACACCCGAAATTGGATCATTATGGCCCCCATTAGGTATTGAGACTGTGAATGCTTGGGGAATTCCTTTACTAAATACTATAATTTTATTATCATCAGGGGCAACTATTACTTGGGCACATCATTCAATAGTTTTTGGTGATAGAAAAAATGCAATTTTAAGTTTAATTATTACTATTTTATTAGCTTTTTTTTTTACTTTAATTCAAGCTTATGAATATATTGAAAGTACTTTTTCAATTTCAGATAGTATTTATGGTACCACTTTTTTCTTATTAACAGGTTTTCATGGGATACATGTTATTGTAGGTACTATTTTTATTATAGTAAGTACTATTAGATTAATTAATCATCATTTTACAAAACAACACCATTTCGGTTTTGAAGCGGCAGCTTGGTATTGGCATTTTGTTGATGTTGTTTGGTTATTTTTATTTGTAGCTGTTTACTGGTGGGGTGGTAATTAATTTTTTATGTTTAGTCCTTTAGAACAATTTGAAATTTTACCTATTTTTCAAATACCTTTTGTATTTACTAATGCTTCTTTAATTTTAATAATAGGTTTTGTTTATTTATATATTTTTACATATATAAGAACTAAATTTATTCCAACACGTTTTCAACAAATTTTTGAAATGATTTTTAATATTACTATTGAATTAACATATTCCAGTATAGGTAAAGCAGGTAAACATTTTGTTTCATTAATTTTTGTTGTTTTTTTTTTTATTTTATTATGTAATTTAATTGGAATGGTTCCTTATAGTTTTACTGTGACTAGTCATTTAATTATCACTTTTACTTTAGCATTAACTATTTATTTAGGTTTTAACTTAATTGGTATTAAAAAACATAAATTAAATTTTTTAAATTTATTATTACCAAGTGGTGCAAGTATAGCTTTAGTTCCTATTTTAGTACCTATTGAATTAGTTTCATATATTTTTCGTGTAATAAGTTTACCTGTAAGATTATTCGCAAATATGATGGCAGGACATACTTTATTAAAAGTAATCGCCGGTTTTGCTTGGACTATGTTAAATGTAAATAGTTTTATTTTTATGGCGCATTTTATTCCTTTAATAATTATTGTATTATTAGTTGGTTTAGAAATCGCTGTAGCTTTAATTCAAGCTTATGTATTTACTATTTTAACTTGTATGTATATAAATGATGCTTTAAATTTACACTAATACATATTAAAATAAAAAAAACTAAAATAAAAAATATAATATTTTTAATAAAGGAAAAGTAGCTCAGTTGGTTAGAGTATTAGCTTGTCACGCCAAGGGTCGCGGGTTCGAGTCCCGTTTTTTCCGTTTAATTATATTATATTTAGAAATATTTATATAAATATGTTATTAAATTATTCAAATATTTTTATATTTTTAATATTAAGTTTATTTTTATCAATTTTAATTTTCATTTTATCTTTTGGTTTAATTAAACCAAAAGATGATTTAGAAAAGTTAACAGCTTATGAATGTGGATTTAATCCTTATGATGATACTAGAAAAGTTTTTGATGTAAAATTTTATTTAGTTGCAATTCTTTTTATTATTTTCGATTTAGAAGCTGTTTTTGTTTTTCCTTGGGTTTTAACTTTAAGTTCAAATTTTTCATGGGGTTTTTGGACTATGATTGAATTTTTAGTTGAATTAGTTATAGGTTTTGTTTATATTTGGTGTAGTGATGCTTTAGAGTGGTAAATTATATAAGTAGAATATAAATAAAATTTATTGTTTTTATATTAAAAAATATAGTATAAATTCTTTTAATATATCTAAATAAAAGATATATTAAAAACATAGTATATTTATATATATAACAATCTTTAATACTTTATGATTGTGTATTTTTAGTATCTAATAATAGCAGTGCTTACAGTTTTATAGGATTTAAATTTTCAATATAAAAGTCCGTACTTAATTTAATAAACCTTATCCCATAAATGTTAAAATTATTTTGGATCAAGCATAATTATTTTTAATATAGAATTAAATGCATTTTTTTTAGAAAATAATGATTTTAATTCTATATTAAAAATAATTTTATGTTTTAATTAAAATATTAAAAAAATATATTCTTTAAGATAAGATATTTTAAATAATAAAAAAATTGATAATACATTTATGTTATTACAAGCTTCTAAATTTTTAGGTGCAGGATTAGCTACTTTAGGCTTAATTGGTGCGGGTATTGGTATCGGTAACGTTTTCGGTTCTTTAATTATAGGTATTTCAAGAAATCCTTCTTTACAACAAGAATTAATGAGAACTGCTATTTTAGGTTTTGCATTAACTGAAGCAATTGCTTTATTTTGTTTAATGATGGCTTTCTTAATTTTATTTGCTTTTTAATTAAAATTAAATTCTGTAAAATATAATAAAAATTAATTTTTATTATATTTTACGACATATAGTTACTGGTACCGAATTTTTAAATTATTTAAATAAAAAAAATTATTTATTTTCTTAATATATAAATATTTATAATTAGTATTTATAATTATTTTTTATTTATGAAAATATTAAAAAAATTTAGTCAATATCTATTACAAATTTTACCTATAATAAGTTCTACTTTATATAAAAATGAATTATGCATTAATATTTCTACAAATAAATTAATTCCTATTATTTTTTTTTTAAAAAATCATACAAATAGTCAATTTAAAATATTATCTGAAATTTGTGCAGTAGATTATATTAATAAAGAAAAACGTTTTGAAATTATTTATAATTTATTAAGTATTCGTTTTAATAGTCGTTTAAAAATTAAAATAATAATTAATGAATTACAACCTATAGATTCTATTATTAAAATATATAAGGCGGCTAATTGGTGTGAAAGGGAAGTTTGGGATATGTTCGGTATTTTTTTTTTAAATCATCCCGATTTACGCCGAATTTTAACTGATTACGGTTTTGAAGGACATCCTTTACGTAAAGATTTCCCATTAAGTGGTTTTTTAGAAGTTTTTTATAATGAATTAAAAAAAAGAATTGTTTATGAACCTATTAATTTATCACAACAATATCGATTATTTGAATTTAATAATCCCTGGGATAAACAATAAATTCATAATATTTTTTGTAATTATTTTTGTTTTTAGGTAAATTTTTATTTCATATTATGAAATGGAATAAAAAATCATTATTTGCAGTTATTAATAATCATTTAATAGATTATCCTACACCTGTTAATTTAAATTATTTTTTTGGATTTGGTTCGTTAGCCGGTATTATGTTAGTAGTACAAATTTTAACTGGTATTTTTTTAGCAATGCATTATACACCCCATATTGATTTCGCTTTTAATAGTGTTGAACATATAATGAGAGATGTTAATAATGGTTGGTTAATTAGATATACGCATGCAAATGGTGCTTCTTTTTTTTTTATTGTTATTTATGTACATATTTTTAGAGGTTTATATTATGGTTCATATATTACTCCAAGAGAATCTTTATGGTGTTCTGGTGTTATTATTTTTATTTTAATGATGGCTACTGCATTTATGGGTTATGTTTTACCTTGGGGACAAATGAGTTTCTGGGGTGCAACTGTTATTACAAATTTATTTTCCGCAATACCTTTAATAGGAAAAGATATTGTTGATTGGTTATGGGGTGGATTCGCCTTAGATAATCCAACTTTAAATCGTTTTTTTAGTTTACATTTTACTTTTCCTTTTGTAATCGTAGGTGCAGTATTAATACATTTAATTTTATTACATGAAGTTGGTTCTAATAATCCTTTAGGTATTACTTTAAAAACAGAAAATATATCTTTTTATCCATATTTTTATACAAAAGATTTATTTGGTTTAATGTTATTATTCTTAGTATTTTTTATTTTTATATTTTATTATCCAAATACTTTAGGTCATCCTGATAATTATATTGAAGCTAATCCAATGAAAACACCTTTACATATTGTACCCGAATGGTATTTTTTACCTTTTTATGCAATTTTAAGATCAATTCCAAATAAAATTGGTGGAGTTATAGCTATGTTTGGTTCTTTAATTATTTTATTAACTATACCTTTTTCAAATTCATCAGAAATTAGAAGTACAGCTTTTAGACCTATTTTTAAAGTTTGCTATTGGTTATTAATTGTAGCTTTTTTATTATTAGGTTGGGTTGGACAATGTCCTGTTGAATATCCTTATACTGAAATTGGTATTATAAGTATGATTTATTATTTTTTATTTTTTATCATCATTATACCCTTTTTAGGTAAATTTGAAGCTTATTTAGTACGTTATTCTAATGTTAAAAAATAAATCATTTAAAATATTTTTAATATAAAATTTATATTAAAAATATAAAATAAATTTTTTAATAAAATATGATTTTTTTTATAGCTAAAGTAGTGTAATATTCATATAATAATTTATTTGTAATATAATTACTATTTTTATTTAATAAGCTATTATTAATATTTTTTTTTTTTATAATTTTCATGATATTTTACTGTATTTAATTCTAAATTAAAATAATTAACGTTTCACGTATCTATTTGAAACATAAATTAATTATTAAAATAATTACTAATTAATGATTTTATTCTTAAATATTATACAAATAAAAATATACTATCCTTATAATATTATTTTTAAAAATTTATAAAGTACCCATATACCATTAGAAAATTAATTTATAAAATTATAATTTTATAAATTAATTTTCAATTTTTTTACCGTGTACTAAAGTTACATAAACAATATAAAAAAAAAAAAGTGCTGAAAAAAATGAAATATAAGAACCAAAACTACTCACAGAATTCCAACCACTCATTGCGTCGGGGAAATCCGGAATTCTTCTTGGCATACCAGCTAAACCTAAAAAATGCATTGGAAAAAAAGTAACATTTACTCCAATAAAAAATAACCAAAAATGAATTTGACCTAGAATTTCTGGATATCTACGACCTGAAATTTTCCCAATCCAAAAATAAAATCCAGTAAATATACCAAAAACAGCACCCATAGATAATACATAATGAAAATGTCCTACAATATAATAAGTATCATGCAATGCAATATCTAACCCCGAATTAGACATAGCTACACCAGTTATACCCCCCATAACAAATAATAATATAAAACCTAAAGTAAATAATAAAGGTGTTTCAAATTTTAAAGAACCTCCCCATAAAGTGGCTAACCAACTAAAAATTTTAATACCAGTAGGTACAGCAATAATCATCGTAGCTGCAGAAAAATAAGCTCTAGTATCTACATCTAAACCAACAGTAAACATATGATGTGCCCATACAATCGAACCTAATAAACCTATAGATAACATAGCATAAACCATTCCTAAATAACCAAATACATTTTTTTTAGCAAAGGCTGCAGAAACTTGACTAATAATACCAAAAGCTGGTAAAATTAAAATATAAACTTCAGGATGACCGAAAAACCAAAATAAATGTTGATATAATACAGGATCCCCACCTCCCGAAGGATCATAAAAAGAAGTATTTAAATTTCTATCAGTTAATAACATAGTAATTGCACCGGCTAATACGGGTAAAGTTAATAACAAAAGAAAAGCAGTAATTAATACAGACCAAACAAATAAAGGTAATCTATGAAAACTTAAACCAGGGGCTCTCATATTATAAATAGTTGAAATAAAATTAATAGCACCTAATAATGAAGAAATACCTGTTAAATGTAAACTAAAAATAGCTAAATCTACTGAAGGACCTGAGTGCGCTTGTACACTTGATAATGGTGGATAAACAGTCCAACCTGTACCAGCACCTGATTCAACAATAGCTGATGAAACTAATAATAATAAAGCTGGGGGTAATAACCAAAAACTTATATTATTCATACGTGGAAAAGCCATATCGGGTGCACCAATCATTAGAGGAACAAACCAATTACCAAAACCTCCAATTAATGCGGGCATAACTAAAAAGAAAACCATAATAAAAGCATGAGCAGTAACAACAACATTATATAATTGATGATTTCCCATAAAAATTTGATTACCTGGTTGCGCCAATTCCATTCTAATTAAAAGAGATAATGTTGTACCAACAACACCAGCAAAAGCACTAAAAATTAAATATAAAGTTCCAATATCTTTATGATTTGTTGAAAAAAGCCATCTTGTTGACCATTTATTTATATTTTGAAAATTCATTTTTAAATATTTTTAAAATTTCTTTTAAATGCAAAATTATATATTTTTATTATAAAATTAAAAAAAGCGTTGGTTTTTCTAATTTTTTATTATCTAAAATAATAAATTATTTTTTTTTATTAATAAATTGTTTAATTTTATTGATTACTTGTTTAATATCTGCAAATAATAATAATATTAAAAAGATTATACCAATGATTTTAAATATCATAAATTTTTTTAATTATATATTAAAATCAAAATTAATTTTATTTTTTAACCAAGTTAAATAATCTTCTAATGAAACAGCTTCTATAACAATAGGCATAAATCCATGATTTACTCCACAAATTTCACTACATTGTCCATAAAAAACACCTTCCCTTTTTATAAACATTGATGTTTGATTTAAACGACCTGGACATGCATCCAATTTAATACCTAATGAAGGAATAGCCCATGAATGTAAAACATCAGAGGCCGTAATTAATATTCTAATATGACTATTAGTGGGGACTACTACACGATTATCTACTTCTAAAATTCTAAATTGACCTATTGCTAAATCATTTTCTTGTACCATATAACTATCAAATATTAAAGGTTCATCTGCAAATTCTAAATTATCAGAATATTCATAACTCCAATACCATTGACTACCAATCACTTTTAATGTGATAATTGGATCAATTACCTCATCCATTGAATATAATAAAGCAAAAGAAGGTATTGCAACGATTAATAAAATTAAAGCTGGAATTGAAGTCCAAATAATCTCAATAGTAGCACCATGTACAACAGTTGCTGGAATTTTATTTATTTTTTCATCAAAAAGAGTAATAACTCTAAATAACATCCAACAAACAAATACCGTGATCATAATTAAAAAAAACATTAAATCATGGTGAAAGTTAATAATACCTTCCATAACTGGAGTTGCTGGATCTTGAAAACCTAATTGCCAAGGTTCTGCCATATCTAAAAAAGTGAATTGATTATTTATATAATTTGTTATTGTCATAATATTATTGAAATTTATTATTTTATTTACTTTTTAATATATACAAAATTAATTAATTTTTGAATTTTAATTTTCAAAAAAAAATATAAACATTATTATTTATATTTAAGAAAAATAAAATAATTATTCTTCTTAAAGGATATAAAATATTATAAATTAATTATATAAAAATATTATAAATCTATTAAATTATATAAATTAATTATCTCTAATAATTTAAAAAATAATTAAAATTTTATTATTTTTTTAAAAAATATTATAAATCTAAATTTAAATTCCCTTTTTTTAAAAAGTATTTTAAATAAAATTTTATTTTTATAACTTGAATTTAATTAATTTCAGATATTATAAAATTTTTATGATTTATAATATTTTTTAAAAAAATAATAAACAGGAAAAATGGGACTTGAACCCATAACAATAATTTTGGAGACTATGATTTTACCAATTAAACTATTTTCCTAAGATTTTTAAAATTAATTTAAGAATGTTTAAAGATCTCTTCCAGACACAGGTTCCCCTACGACTACCTTGTTACGACTTCATCAAAGTTACTAATCACTTTTTAGGGATTTTAATTTATTTCGTAAAATTATAAATTATTTTATTTAAATAATTATTTAATTTTACGAAATAATTAAAAATCATTTTAAAAATAATCAACTTCCCTGATGTGACGGGCGGTGTGTACAAAGTCCAGTAACATATTCACCGCAGCATGCTGTTCTGCGATTACTAGCGATTCCAACTTCATAAGGGCGAGTTTCAGCCCTTAATCCGAACTAAGATAATTTTTAAAGATTTGCTCCAACTTTTATCATTATTGCCTCTCATTGTGATTATCATTGTAGCACGTGTGTAGCCCAACTCATAAGGGCCATGAAGACTTGACGTCATCCCCACCTTCCATTAACCTATCATTAATTTTTTTATTAGAGTACTTTTATTAATTTATAATAAATTAGTAACTAATAATAGGGGTTGCGCTCGTTAAAGGATTTAACCAAACATTTCACAACACGAGCTGACGACAGCCATGCAACGCCTGTTTTTTATATAAAATTTTATATAAAAATTAGCAAGAGTTGGTAAGGTTCTGCGCGTATTATCGAATTAAACCACATGCTCCACCGCTTGTGTAGACTCCCGTCAATTCCTTTGAATTTCAATCTTGCGATTATACTTTTCAGGCGGAGTGCTTAACGCGTTAGCTGTTATATCTAAATATTCTAAATATTAGCACTCATCGTTTACAGCATGGACTACCGGGGTATCTAATCCCGTTCGCTACCCAAGCTTTCGTTTCTCAGTGTCAGTATATACCCAGATAATTGCCTTCGCCATTGGTCTTCCTTCTATTATCAACGTATTTTATCACTCCAATAGAAATTCCATTATCCTCTATTTATACTCTAGTTTATCAGTTTTGAAAAAATGTATAAAGTTGAGCTTTAATTTGTTTATTCCAACTTAAAAAACCACCTACAAACCCTTTACGCCTAATCATTCCGAATAATGCTCGCTCCTCCCGTATTACCGCGGCTGCTGGCACGGGTATTAGCCGGAACTTCTTTTTTAAGTACTGTCATTTTCCTCCTTAATGAAAGAGCTTTACAACCTAATTAGCCTTCATCACTCACTCGGTATTGCTGGATCAAGCTTTCGCTCATTGTCCAAAATTCCCCACTGCTGCCTTTAAAAAAGTTTGGGCCGTGTCTCAGTCCCAATGTGGCTGATCATTCTTTCAAACCAGCTAAAGATAATAGGCTTGGTAGTCTATTAAACTACCAACTACCCTAATCTTGCGCAAACTCATCTTTTAACGTTAAAAACTTTAATTTATTTATTCAGTATTTTTATAAAAATAATTATTCTGAATTAAAAGGTAGATAATTCACGTGTTACTCACCCGTTCGCCATGTTTTTAAAACATTCGACTTGCATGTGTTAAGCATACCGATAGCATTTATTCTGAGCCAGGATCAAACTCTATTTAAATTTTATATTAATTATTTAATATAAATTTTTAAAATAACAAATATTTAAAAATTTAATAATGTAACATTCTTATATTAATTTTTACTTTAAAATTGTCTTAAAGGATCGAATTTTTTTATTTTTTATAAATATTATAACAATTTTTTATTTTAAAAATTCTAAATTTAATCTTAATAGAATTATCAATAGCAAAATATAATTTTTTTTAATTTATTAAAAAAAATTTCCGGATCGAATAACGGGTTAAAAACTCTCAATATAACTTAAATAGATATCCTTTTTAATACTTTTAAACTTATTTAAAAATATTTAGATTGGAGAAAGTAGGATTTGAACCTACGTAGAAATTACTTCAACAAATTTACAGTCTGCCGCTTTTAACCACTCAGCCATTTCTCCTTTATTATTCTATTTAATTACAATGTGATTAGTGGGACTCGAACCCACAATATTTACTTGGAAGATAAAGGATTTACCAATTAATCTATAATCACAAATAAATGTCAATTCTTTTATTATCCCCTATTAATTTAATAAATGGAAATACCAAATACTGCCTTTGGGTCCATTTATTTTTATAATAAGCAAAAAAAGGGATTCGAACCCTCAACATTAACCTTGGCAAGGTTATACTCTACCATTGAGCTATTTTTGCAATAATAACTTATTTTTTTATTTTAAAAAGTGAATTTAATAATAAAAATAATTCATTATTATTTTTTGCATTTGTATGAATAGATACATCTATTGGTGGATTATTTTTAAATTTTAAAAATTCAGTTTTTAATTCAAAAAAATGTAAAATATTTTGAATTTGAAAATTTAAAATATTTTTATTTTTTAAATTAAAATTAATTTTAGTTATATTTGGTAAAATAAAAATTAAAAGTTTTTCTAAAAAATTAAAAATATTATTTTTTCTTAAAGTTATTTTACAACCTATAATTGAATTTTTTTTAATTTTTAAAAAAATAATATTTTTTTTTGATTGAGTTATTATTGGTTTTTGATTTGTTATTAATTTTAAAAGTAAAATTATATTAATTAATTTTTTTTTTTCAATATTTGCATCTTTAAAACCAATATTTAAACAAATTTTAGTGATTTTCGGGATTTCAAATATATTTTTAAAATTTAATTTTGTTAAAAGATCGTATATAGTGATATTTTGATAATGATTTTGTAAATTTTTTTCCATAGATTTTTATAAAATATTTGAAGCTAATGATAATATTTTAAAATTTTTTTGTTTTCTAAATTTAGAGGTAATGGGACCAAATATTCGTGTTCCTAAAGGTTTATTTTGATTATTTAAAATAATTATACAATTTTTATCAAATTTTACCATATTACCTATTGTACTTTTTTTTTGATATGTTGTATGAATAATTAAAGCTTTAAATAAATCCCCCTTAACTATTTTAATTTTTTTTTTTTGATTTAGACGTAATTTTTTTGCAGAAATTAAGATTGTATCCCCAATTTTTCCAACTTTTTTTTTATAAATTTTTATACATTGTCCTATTTTAATACCACTATTATCGTTTACTTTTAATTTAGTTTGAATTTGAATCATAGATTATATTATAATTAAAATGATGAGAGTAGGACTCGAACCTACATCGTCAGATTATGAGCCTGATAAGTTAACCTATTACTCTATCTCATCTTATTACCGATTTTCGGAAGAAAAGGATTTGAACCTTTGATCTTCTGTTCCCAAAACAGATGCATTAGCCAGACTATGCTACCTTCCGTTTAAAGATAATATTTATGATGGCGCTTTTATATAAGCAATAATAATGATGGTAGGATTTGAACCTACAACCTTAGGATTATGATTCCCACGCTCTACCATTAAACTACATCATCCTAAATAAGTCGAAGTGGGATTTGAACCCACGAATTAATAAATTAATTGATAGTTTAGCAAACTACTGCCTTAAACCTAACTTGGCTATTCGACCTAAAATATAAAACTTCTTTGATAGGATTTGAACCTACAACCTAATGGTTAACAGCCATTTGCTCTACCGTTGAGCTACAAAGAAATATTTATATTTTAATTTTTAAACTTTTAGTATTTTTAAGCTAAATATTTTACAATACTTACACTTAAAACCTATCAATGTAATAGTCTTTTACAGTTTTAATATGAAAAATTTTTAAGAATGGTTTCTTACTTAGATGCTTTCAGTAATTATCCAGAATAAATTTAGCTACTCGGCGATGCTTTTCAACAACCGATACACCAGAGATTTACCCTTCTCGGTCCTCTCGTACTAGAGTTAGATTCTTTCATTTTTCAAAATATCTATAGAAGATAGGAACCAAACTGTCTCACGACGTTCTAAACCCAACTCACGTACCACTTTAATCGGCGAACAGCCGAACCCTTGGAACCTTCTTCAGCTCCAGGATGTGATGAGTCGACATCGAGGTGCCAAACGACTCCGTCGATAGGAGCTCTTAGGAGTCATCAGCCTGTTATCCCCGGAGTACCTTTTATCCGTTGAGCGATAATCTTTCCACAAAGAATTATCGGATCACTATGACCGACTTTCGTCCCTGTTTGATATGTCTATCTTACAGTCAAGCAAGCTTTTACCATTATATTCTACAATTGATACTATTATCCAATTTGAGCTTACCTTTGTACACCTCCGTTACTCTTTAGGAGGTGACCGCCCCAGTCAAACTACCAACCATACACTGTTTATTTATAAAAATATTAGTTATTTATTTTAATAAGAGTGGTATTTCAAAGATATCTAAACAATTTACTAGCGTAAAGATCTAAAAGATTACCACTTATACTACACATATTAAATAAAATAACAATATAAAGATGTAGTAAAGGTTCACGGGGTCTTTCCGTCTAACTATAGAGAATCCGCATCTTCACGGATATTTCAAATTCACTGAGTCTATATTGGAGACAGCGGGGATGTCGTTACACCATTCATGCAGGTCGGAACTTACCCGACAAGGAATTTCGCTACCTTAGGACCGTCAGAGTTACGGCCGCCGTTTACTGGGACTTCCATTTAATGCGCAAACATCTCCTTTTAATCTTCCAGCACCGGGCAGGTGTCAGACCCTATACATCATGTTACCATTTAGCAGAGTCCTAAGTTTTTATTAAACAGTCGCAACCCCCTATTTTGTGACACCTACTTATTTAAAAATTTAAAATAATATATATATATAAAATATGCGAACACACTTAAGTTTTTAATCCTATTTTAAATTAGTTAAAATAAATAGGTACTTTTTATCCCGAAGTTACAAAGTCATTTTGCCGAGTTCCTTCAATATAGTTCTCTCATTCACCTTAGTCTACTCGACCTATCCACCTGTGTCGGTTTAGGGTACGGTTTTTTAGTTAAAAAAGCTATTTCCTGAAAAATTAAAAATTTTTGTCACTTTTTTAAAAAAAATTAATTTAAAAATTATCCCATCAAAATTTGCTTTCGTCAAATCTTTCTTAGGGGCCGTTTCACTCTATGCAATGCATTTTAACATAGAAACCCTTGGATTTACGGTGATAACGATTCATAAACGTTATTTTTTGTTACTAATGCCAGCATTTTCTTTTCTGATATCTTCAACATATTTTACAATATATCTTTATTAACATACAGAATGTTCCGCTACCGTTTTATATAAAAATAAAACTTGCCGCTTCGGTAAATTTCTTAAGTCTCGATACATTTTAGGCGCAAAAAAACTAGACCAATGAGCTATTACGCTTTCTTTAAAGGATGGCTGCTTCCAAGCCTACCTACTGGTTGTAATTATTTTTTCACTTCCTTTTTCACTTAGAATATTATTTAGAGACCTTAGCGATCAATCTGGGCTGTTTCCCTCTTGACAAAAGACCTTAGCGCCTAATGTCTGTCTATTTAAATTACGTTTTTTTGTATTCGGAGTTTCCAAGAATTCAGTAAGTTTTTATACCCCCTAGCTCAATGAGTGCTCTACCCCAAAAAAAGATTTTAAATGCTCTACTTCAATAGATTTCGCGGAAAACCAGCTATCTCTGAGTTTGATTAGCCTTTCACTCCTAACCACAAATCATCTCCATATTTTGCCACATATGTGAGTTCGATCCTCCAAATAGTTTTACCTATTTTTCAATCTGTTCATGGTTAGATCACTCAGTTTCGGGTCTTATTTATATAACTAAAAGCTTTTTAAAACTTGATTTATCTACGCCTACTTTATTAAATTAAGCTTGCTATAAAAATAAACTTGCTGGCCCATTATGCAAAAGGTACACTGTCACTTTTCAAAAAAGTTCCAATTGATTGTTAACATTAAGTTTCAGAATTATTTCAAACTCAAAAGTTCTTTTTCACCTTTCCTTTACAGTACTTGTTCACTATCGATCATTAATTTTTAAAAGGTTTTGAGGGTGGTTCCCCAATATTCAAAAAAGATTACACATACCTCTTTTTACTATTATAAAAATAATAATTAGTCTACAGGACTTTTACCTTTTTAAGTAAATTTTTCAAAATTTTTCAAATAATTTTTTTATTTTTATAAACCTAATTTCCATTTTCATTCGTCATTACTAACAGAATCTCGTTTGATTTTTTTAACAGTTACTTAGATATTTCAATTCACTGCTTTTTAATTTTTCACAAAGAAAAAGTTTTCTTTAGGAAATCTATATTTCAAAATAAAATATCATTTTATATAGCTTTTCGCATTTTTTACGTCCTAAAAATTAAATTAATGCCAAGGCATCCACTTAATGCTTTTAATATTATTTAT